CGTTGAGGTGGGCGGACACTAAGATGGAATAAGCCTGCTAATATGCCCAATGTCCCTGCTGCAATATGATGAGAGGCTATTCCTCCTGGAACAAAAGGATCAAAACCTTCCACACCCCATGCTGGATTTACAGATTGTACCTTTCCAGTTAGTCCGTACGGGTCGGACACCCATATTCCAGGACCATACAATCCTGTTACATGAAATGTCCCAAAACCAAAGCAAGCCACTCCTGAGAGAAATAAATGAATTCCAAAGATTTTAGGCAAATCCAAAGAGCGTTTTCCCGTACGGTCATCGACAAATATTGCTAGATCCCAATACACCCAATGCCAGATAGCTGCCAAGAAGCACAAGCCCGAAAACACAATATGTGCTCCGGCTACACCTTCGTAACTCCAAATACCCGGATTCGTTACCGTACCCCCCGTAATACTCCAACCGCCCCATGAATCGGTTATTCCTAAACGAGTCATGAAGGGTATAACGAACATGCCTTGTCTCCACATTGGATCAAGAACTGGATCGGAGGGATCAAAAACAGCTAATTCATATAGAGCCATTGAACCGGCCCAACCCGCAACTAGGGCTGTATGCATTATATGGACAGCAATCAAACGACCGGGATCATTCAATACGACGGTATGAACACGATACCAAGGCAAACCCATGGGACTACCTCTTTATTAATAAAAAATAGACACTATGTAACTTTATTGCATTGAAAAAAAAAACTGTGCTATGTACCCCCTTCCTTTTTCAGGGGATTATCTCGAAAAAAGGATTAATATTTATTCTATCCTATTAGTAATAATGGAAGAGTTCGATTCGAAGGAAAAAGGAGAAGCAGATCTATTCTATACTCGATAAGTACCAATACGCAATGGGGGCGGATTCCCTTTTCGATGAGCAAATCCATCCATATTTGGTCATCATTCAAAAGACCTATTCGTAAGAATTTTCCTTTATTTTATGAACTTAGTCAATCGATGTAGAAACTAAGATAACGGCCAATATTATTAAGACAAGAAGCCCATTATTACGCTTCCACATCAAAGTGAACTAGAGTACTTAATTCTTTTCATTTTATGCCTATTGGTGTTCCAAAAGTACCTTATCGAAGTCCCGGGGACAAGCATCCATCTTGGGTTGACATATAGTGCGACTTGTCAGATCTATTGGGTCATATGGGATTTCCCCATTCTCTCCCCCGATCGAGATATCCTCTGTTTCGCCCAAAAAATTTGATTGAATGATCAAAAATTTGTAGCGTGAAATGCAATGAAGTGCAATTAGATCTATTTCGTGAGGAGGTATCCAGCTTAATATTAGCATAGCAATAAATCAATTTTATGGTCGTCTTGGCTGGACCAATAAAATGAGGTATCCAGGCTCCGTTTAGCAAAACCCAATTGGTAATATATCTATGATTATTACTTATACCATAAACGATTCCATTTAGAACTTTATTCGAAATAGGAGTGATCTCAAACTGTTAATCAACGGAATCATAAATATGATGAATACGTCAAATATTGGGCGGAAGACATGAAAGAAATGAATTAAAGGGGGGAGTCATAGCAAAAAAGAGACGTGGTATTGGGGTCATTTGTCCTATATGTGCAAATCAAAATCGGGCGGATCCTTACTCGGAGTAGAGCATAAACCTAAAAAAATTGAAGAAGCCCATTCAATTCAGGAACAAGAAAATGGCATCGTGATTTTTGGATTGGATCGCGATGAAAAAATACATCAATGAAAAGTTAGTTCGATAAGTCGATAAGTTTAGTGAATTGCTTTTTTATATTTTATATTAGATTATATTAGAATATTATAGGTATAGGAAAACCGGCTAAACTCATCGTTCTTGAAAAATAGAAGAAAGGACCCCTCGATAGAAGGAGCCCGCTAGGAAAAAAGAAAGGAAAAGGGCTGGTAGCTACACATTGATTTTTTGTTTCGCAAGTTTTGTTGAACCGTATGCATCAAAAGATGCCTGTACGGCTCCGAAGGGATATAGTTTTATCCTAATCAACCGACTTTATCGAGAAAGATTACTTTTTTTAGGTCAAATGGTTGAGAGTGATATCTCGAATCAACTTATTGGTATTATGGTATATCTCAGTATAGAGAACGAGACCAAGGATTTGTATTTATTTATCAACTCTCCTGGCGGATGGGTAATACCCGGAATAGCAATTTATGATACTATGCAATTTGTGCGACCGGATGTACAGACAATATGCATGGGATTGGCCGCCTCCATGGGGTCTTTCCTCCTGGCCGCAGGAGCAAGTACCAAACGTCTAGCATTCCCTCACGCTTGGCGCCAATGAGTTTTTTATTTGAGAGAAAAAAGAAGACTATGCCTTCGCCATATGAATTTTTAAGATTAAGTAATAATAGCATGGCACTTCAAATTCGATATGAAAATTGTTAGTGTTTTTTTTTTTTCAAAATATTTGATTATGTATCGAAGCAGTAGTATGAGATAAAGGAGGGGTATTCCGAGTTTATCTTACCTATCGTAGGCCTATTGCGGCGTCACAAACTTTTTCACGCCGGAAGGTTATTAACAATATTTATGGTATGAAAGAGTACGAAAATAAAAAAAATAAAGACACTTTGGGATTGCTGAATCACAAACGAAATAAATATATAAAGCAACGGAGCCATCATAGTATTTTTGAACTAAAAAAAAAGGGTGGTAATTGGATCATTTACCGATCTGGGTATAATAGAACCCCGTATTTTCTCCTTGTTTGATGAAAGGTAAAAAGCAAATTCCATTGGTGAGCCGTATGCAATGCGAAAAAAATGCCCGTACGGTTGTTCAATTCTATCTTTTTCTTTATCTCTGCCCCTCGCCTAATCGTGCGAGATAGAGGAACTTTTTTTTTAGGTTATAATATATCATCAGGGTCATGATCCATCAACCTATTGGCGCTTTTTATGGGGCACAAACGGGAGAATTTATCCTGGATACGGAAGAACTACTGAAACTGCGCGAAATCCTTACAATGGTTTATGTACAAAGATCGGGCAAGCCCTTATGGGTTGTATCCGAAGACATGGAAAGGGATACTTTTATGTCAGCAACAGAAGCCCAAGCTCATGGAATTGTTGATCTTGTAGCGGTTGGATAAAACATAGCAGTGCCTCCTTAAGGGTTTAATAGAATATTAAACAGAAGAAATTCATAATCATCCGGTTAGGATCGATCTAAACCAGCCCATAATGGATAATTCAGCATGCCAACTATTAAACAACTTATTAGAAACCCAAGACAGCCAATCAGAAACCTTACAAAATCCCCCGCTCTTGGGGGATGCCCTCAGCGCCGAGGAACATGTACAAGGGTGTATGTGCGACTCGTTTCAATTATGGACTGAGACAAAACAAAAGAAAGAAAACAATTTTTTAAGTATCAATGATCAGTACCAGTGAATCGGATAGAATGGAAGAAGAAGAACTGCATTCACTAGCTAAAAAAAAGATATCTATCATATCTTTCTATTGTGTATGAAATTTATGGTTTCCACCGGCGCAAAATCAACCGCCTCAAATTGCAATTTAAGGTGAGAAAGAATTCCACATTGGTAACAAATAGTTATCCATTAAGCGGGGGAAATACTATAAAAAAAAGCGGAAAGATTATCTTTCTACTCTTGCAAGAACGGACTAACAGGGTCAGCTACCCCACCAATCTTCAGAATTAAATACCGTTACTGTATAAGGTCTATCTCGTTATGAAAGACCTATTACTAGAAAATTCATGGGTAGAGCCGGAGAGTGGTAACTGTACAAGTTACCAATAGAATTGATTAAATGAAGGAAGTGGCTCCGGTGTATAGAGAGGGCCTCACCGTTTAAGAAGTAATCATAGAGACGACGGAACCCACAATTTCTTTATCTATTTACTACTTTATTTTTTTTTTTACTATTTTATTTCCAATGCCTCGAAAAAAGGTAAAAGCGTGGTCGGGAAGGTTAGAGTAGCAAAAGCCATTGGAATTTTGATTTTATAAATTGGAAGAGTCCGTTTTGTTATTAATAGACTAGGAAAGGGGAAAAGAATAACTGAAAGAAAGGAAATCGATTAGTTATTCATCAAAGTTTCATTTATTCAATGACCAGAATTAGACGAGGATATATAGCTCGGAGACGTAGAACAAAAATGCGTTTATTTGCATCAAGCTTTCGCGGGGCTCATTCAAGACTTAGTCGAACAATTACTCAACAGAAAATAAGAGCTTTGGTTTCGGCTCATCGTGATAGAGATAGGAAAAAAAGGGATTTTCGTCGTTTGTGGATCACTCGAATAAATGCAGTAATTCGCGGAAACAGGGTATCCTATATTTATAGTAGATTAATAAGCAATCTGTATAAGGCGCAGTTGGTTCTTAATCGTAAGATACTTGCACAAATAGCTATATCAAATAGGAATTGTCTTTATACGATTTCCAATGAGATTATAAAATAAGGAAAGTGGAAGGAATCCATTAGAATTTTTAAACGGAGTTCTCTGGAGAATGAACTCCGGGAAGGTAGAGTAGAAATAATATGATAAAATCGTCAAAATGAGCGAACACGCTCAATAAAAAAAGATTGATTTTATTCTTCTTCCCCAATTCTTTTTTTTCTTACGACACAACTGCTTCTCGGATTTTTTGAACAAAACGTCCATCTGGGTTTGAGTTCGGATTGGAATTTTGATTGAATTGAAGAGTAAGCCTATTTTTTTCTGGTTCGAAGACCTGGAGTTCTAGTGGTCGACCCACTTCTTTCAAATTGTTTCTCATTATTAATAAAAGGTAACGAAGATAAAATACGAGCTTGTTTTATAGCAATAGTAATTAATCGTTGTTCTTTTAAGGTCAATCTATTCACCCGTCTAGATAATATTTTTCCTTGTTCACTAAGAAATCGACTAATTAAAGTCATGTTTCTATAATCAATCCGATCCCCCGATTGGATCGGGGGCAAACGCCTACGAAAAGATCGCTTGGATTTAAGAAAGAGTCGCTTGGTTTTATCCATAATTTGGTTTGTCTATATTTATTTATTTGTTTCTATTTAAATATATGAAATAATCTAGATATATATCTAGATTATTTTTTCATGTTCCTTGCAAGGGTGACACACAAGCACGCGGTTCGACTCTATCTATTTTTTTATCTCCCCATGAAGTGTATGTTTGTAACAATAGGGACAGAATTTTCTCAATTCCAATCGACTAGGTGTATTATGTCGATTCTTTTGAGTAATATATCTGGAAATACCCCTTGATTCCTTATTAACACCGTTTCGAACACAACTAGTACATTCCAAAATAACCCTTACTCGGACATCTTTACCCTTGGCCATGAACCTCCTTGGGGTTTTTGATTCATCCAACTTTTCTATTTTCCGACCCGAAACGAATAAGAAACAAGGGACAAAAAAATAGAAGTTGTTAACCACTCAAAATCCAATTCTGAAATAAAGATTTTATTGCTATCAATATAGTAAATATATAGGAAATAATAAGTAATACAAAAATTTCTAACTATATTGCTAATCACAGTACAGTATTTCATTTAAGTATCGTGTAGTGTAGGCTACTCTTACCCTAGCCACATTTCCATTTCTGTTTTCCTTTCACTTATTGGATTCTAGCTCTAATCTTCTTCACCCCGTTCCCGTTCAATAACTAGAATGAAAAAAAAGGAAATGTCAATGCGTCCGGGAATAAACGGTTGATTTCTATCAATAACCCTGCTAAAGACCCGAACCAGAGAGTACTTAGTACCGGTGCCACGGAAAGATATGTTTTTAGATCTCGCATTGAAAATCCTCCTTATTTTTTGTTTTTGTATTCCCTATTGGAATAGATTATGGTAAGAGATGTATATGTAGTTAAAGGCCACTTGTATTTGTGCGCGGAATCCTTAATTCAAATTGAAATGCGAAATGATTTGGTAGATAAGATTTTATTTTCTTTTTTTTTCTTAAAGCAGAAAAATGGGCCGCTTTACGCCCGAGAATTCCCAAGAAAAATACTAATTTATTATTATATGTTATATGATATGAGCCCAAAAACAATAAAAGGCAAGATCCATTTTGCATATCAATAGAGGGAATAAAAAAATAAGGATGTGGAAAACAAGACGGGGATTCTTTACAATGATACTGTAGACCCATTGAAAGGGATGTAGCGCAGCTTGGTAGCGCGTTTGTTTTGGGTACAAAATGTCACGGGTTCAAATCCTGTCATCCCTACCAATTACCGCTCAGAGCAGGAGTAACACAAGATCCTTTTTTTTTAGATCGATTTCTAATTTTGACATACAAAATCTTCCATTTTATTATATATGATAGTATACACATACAAGAATTGTTGGGGTAAAAAAAATCGACTTATTACTTATTTCCAGTCTTTTCCGTTGTGATAAGAAAGCGCTCTTAGTTCAGTTCGGTAGAACGTGGGTCTCCAAAACCCAATGTCGTAGGTTCAAATCCTACAGAGCGTGATTCCGCTCTTGTTGTCTTAGTCTTAGATCGAAAATCACACACGCTGAACTGAAATCATTGAACAGCAATCTGAATTTAACCCTGCCCTGACCTCCCCCTCGGATTAAATTAAAGAAAGGAGGGGGTCAGTTAAAAAAAGAGATGTTAATTAATCAAAGGTCCAACTGATCACCACGTCTGTATTGTAAATATGCAGTTACGAATAATCCAGCCAAAGTAATAGGAATTAGACCTAAGACGATTCCAAATAGAAAGACTTCAATCATTTGAATTTTAGTTTTTTTTTGAAAGGTTAAAAAGAGGGGTAATATCTATCCCTAAATATTAATCCGTCTTGCCTAGGAATCTCAATAACCAAGAATTCGGAATTAACGTGGTACGGCAAGGAACTAGACAATATGTGGAATACCACAGAAAGATTTCTTTTTATGAATTATTCATTCAATTAATTTCAAATAAGTCCTATCTTACTCAGACCAAGAAATAGGGCCGAGGTTATAGTTAAAGCCGCTAGTAGAAAACCAAAATAACTAGTTATAGTAGGCATGACGGAGCTAAAGGAAATATGTTCTTTTTATACATATGTTTATAAAGCACTTCCCTAAGTTTCAACTTTTGAACGATACGAGGATAAGAAAAAATACCCTACCAATTGAAAGAATACCTTCAATTGCAAGTTTTTGATTCTTCAAGTATTCTAGAAGGTACTAACAAAAATGAGTGACAGGGATAGAAAAAGAAATCAATTCATCGTCTTTTACACCGACCCATCCCGCGATTCCGAATCAACGGATTGAGTGGGCAACTCTTGAGTCAACTAATATTAAAATAATAATAAAAACTATGCCATCTAACTTCATTTCAAAGGGGAATCGCTTCGATTTTGTATTTTGATTTTTTATTGTATCAAATACATTTTCGACTAAAGAGTGCCCTTAGAATACTTTTTTCTTTACTTTTTATTTTTAATACTTTAAATATCTTTTG